ATTGTTTCTTTTTTTTTTTTATTCCATAACAAGCCTTTTTGTTTCAAATAATAGTCATTGGAACAAAAAAAAGGCCCGGCGAGGTACTGACCTGGCCAGGCCGTAGAATTTTAAAAAGCTCTTGCAGACGAAATCAAAGAGGTACTTTTTATATTATTTATATATTTCTTACTTATATAAATTACTACTATATATTTATTTGATTTTTTACTTATAAAATATATATTATTTTATTTAGGTATTTATAATTATATAGGTAATTATATATATATTAATATGAATTTATATTCATTTTATATTCATTGGAATAGTGGATTGGAGATATTTCTTTCGAGCCCTTCTTACTTTATTTTATATCAATGGAATTACTTTTTTTCTATATTTTGTATATTTTTATATGTCTAGATAATTATATATCTATATAATAAACTAAATAAACTAATAATAGAATAAAAATAATATAAGAAAAGAAGAGGTATAAAAGAAAGACCCTTTTTTCAAACCTTACTTTTTGTGTAATGTAACATAGTAATTATCCTTTTCAGATGGGGGAGATGGCTGAGTGGACTAAAGCGTCGGATTGCTAATCCGTTGTACGGGTTTTTCGTACCGAGGGTTCGAATCCCTCTCTTTCCGCTTTTGTCAATGACTTGGTATTTTTTTTTTTATTTATCTTTCAATTTAGACGAGTCTTTTTTTTTATTTAATAGTTAAAGATGTGGAATAGATAAAATCCTAAGAACATTTAAAAATCGATCAAGGAAAATAAAAACTTTCTTTTTTATTCGTCACGTCCAGGATTACGTCCTGGATCATTAGATAGGAATCCGAAGATAAAGAGAGAAACAAAGAATATCACTACTGTGTAAACAAATAGTTTGAGAGTAAGCATGACACAATCTCCAAGATCATTTTTTTTGGGGGGGAAAAAAAAGAGAATAGATTCTCCATTTTTATACCACATATATCTTATTTTGACACCAAGAAATGGTTTTTATAAATCTAGAAATAGAAAATAATTTTCAGAAATTCATTTATAATGGAATATGAGTCAAGTCTTTCATTACCCATTTTTTTCATACCCACAATTAGATATTGTGGGGGACTCTAATAAGTTCTTTCAATGTAAAAAAGGTCCGAATGCGGAAATGAGGTGATCCCCAGACTTTTTGTGGCGATACAAGAATTTCAATATTTGAATCGAAGTTTTATACTATAAAACTTATCTGATCTTATCATATCAATTGTTAGAATTTTTTTTAGAACAAATCATGAATTTTTCTAGGACAGTATTCAAGATCTCATCGAAAACTTACAGCAGCTTGCCAAACAAAAGCTAAGAGAAAAAATAGCAGAGGTATTACTGGCATAATATCTACGATTGGATTCAAAAAAGCGTAGGCCTCGGGCAATTTGGCGAAGAAAAAACTATTTGAAGAAAGAGCAGAATTAAGCCAGATACAGATCAAACTAAAGATATTAAGCATAACAAACATTTTGTTCTTTGTTTTGTTCTTGAAGATAATTGTATTTATTTTGATTTTGATTGAGTTCTTAATATGAGTTATTAATAATTGATAATATAATGTTATTTTTTTTTTTAGTTTAAGTTCTAGAAAAAAATGAGTAAAAACTCAAAATTAAAAAATAAAAAGAAGGTAGACCAAAAAACTTTTCTTTGATTTGAACTAACTCAATCAAAAATACTTCAATTCTAAAATGAAAAGAGAATAGAAGAAATCATACTTTCATACAATATCTTAATTGAATTATATGTAATGATCAATAAATTTCGTTTAATTTGATATCTAAATGTATCAAAATCCTAGTGCCAATCTATTCTATCGATATTTGGACTATAATTGACGAACAACTAATAACAATATTAGTGTTTATTAATGTCGAATATAAATATAAAATGGGGCGTGGCTAAGTGGTAAGGCAACGGGTTTTGGTCCCGGTATTCGGAGGTTCGAATCCTTCCGTCCCAGAACATACCTATTATATATATCATATCAGATTATATATATTGTAATATATCATATCAGATTATATATATTCTAATATTGTATTAGAATACATATTTTCTATCATAAGAAAAGATTGTCTTTTTTTTTTTTTAAACAACTTTCTGTTTTTTTATTAAGACTATAATCAAATAATAAATAATATTATATAGAATATGATTCTTTTTTCTTATTATTCTTATAATGATTGATTCTTATCTTCTTATCTGAATTATATCTTTTTCAAAAATGGAATCGTATTCAAATAACACCAAATAACACACAAATATAATTGAATCGATTTGTATCCAGGTAAGATGGGAGCATAGATCAAAAGAAGAGAAAAGAGTTTTAATTAAAAAAGCAAAATCCGGGGACGGGCTTTTCATTGTATGCCTATCCCTCTCATATTGAAGTTCGTTAGTCATAAAAAAGAAAAAAAAAGCCTTACTTACGATATTCATTGGAATTTTAAATGCTGCATTCTAAGTGGTGCAGCCTGATTTTAAATTTTTAAAAACGGGTGTGTTTTTGATATTGGGGTACTAATTAACTTCAATCAATAATCTATAGGATTAGGATTCTTTTTTGTGTTTTCTCTAATGAATAATTGTAAATCTATGTAACAATTGAGACAAAGTTTAATATCTTATTCACTTTACCTTAGGTAAAGGTTGCAAAAAGATTATTGAATTTTTTCAAGTCAAATAAACTACGCAGAAAATGAAGAAATGCTTATATGTATGTCTTGTTATCGTTCTATTTCATTGAAAACTTTATTTATTTCAATTCATTTTTGCGAAAATAGATTTGTGATCCCTAAATGAAAAATATTTAACATAGAATATATAGAATATATATATAATTACTTTCAAAAACATTTGTTTAGATATGATAGATATGGGAATCTCCTATTCTTTTCTTTCGATTATGATTTATCAAAAATAAAAACAACCCCAATACTCCCTTAAATCAGTCTTTATTCTCCACCCCATTAAATTAATTAAACTAATGAAAAAAAAACAAATTTAATTTTTTTTTGATCTATCTCTATCTATTTGTTTGAAATGATTGATGTATTAATCAGAATATGAATTTCTCTCTCTTATTATCTTATTATGAGAATACGGTTTTTACTTTTTTTTACTGTAAAACTTTATTCAAATAATGTAATGATATTGAAATAGGAAATCTTTCAATCAATTTAATCTTTTGAATAATGTCTTACGAGTCCTTGGTACTTGAAGAAGTGTTAAATTGATGAATCTATTTTTTCAAGTCACTTGAAGATTGAAGATGCAGATTAAAAAAAAAAGAATTTATTTGTGTTATTTATTATTTCGAATTTTTATATTAGAATTTCAAATTCTAATATAAAAATCTATGGAGTTAAATTGAATTCTTGCTGAGACTTCTTCATAAATTACCTATTCATAAAAGTATAGATTACTATGTACCGATAGAACCAATGATTATTCATGATTCCATAATTGAATCAATTACATACTGGTTACAGCAACCTACTAGAAAAATGTTATGGTAAAACTTCGTTTAAAACGATGTGGTAGAAAGCAACGTGCGACTTGAAGGATATGGTCGGTTGTGGATTCTGACATCCGCCATTTTTTTTTTATATTCATTATATAGGAATGAGGGTGCTTCTGGCTCGACATCGTTTGTTCTGTTCCACTAGAAAAACCTCATTTTTGGGGGGGGTTGTGGTGTAAATAGTACATGATCATGATGGAGCTCGAGTAAAAAGTATTGATTCATTTTTTAGGGGCACGGATCTAGGGTTAGTGTTAATTAATAAGTTGAAACAACTTCGTAAATATATTTTCGATATAGAAATCGAAAGGATCCAATTCTAGTAAGTTTAAAATTCATAAGGAAAATTGCTTGGAATTGGTAAAACTGTTTCGATCAAAAGTGTATCACGCGGGAATCAACCATTTGTATGATTCTTTGATAGAAAGAAATTACAAAAATGGTATGTTGCTGCCATTTTTTGAAATGATTAAAGATCACCGAAGTCATGTCTAAACCCAACGATTCAAGGGAACGATAAAGAATTCTGGAACAAGTAAATACCGTTTTCAGTTGTCTCAATAAATAGATCATAATGAAGAATCAAAAAAATTCTAAAGGAGACAGACAAAAAATGCGTGGTTAGAGACCGCTCAATAAACGAAATGCCTAAAGGTTTTCTTTTGGGTTATTTGAAAATTATCCAACTTGAGTTATGAGGATATGAATACGAATGATTTTTTTTCTTTTTTCGGACAATAATAAGAATAAGGAAAAGCACTTAAATCATAGTTTAATTGATTTGATGATTTTATGGATCTATTTAATATGAATTAAAAATTCTATACATAGACATAATTTCGAATTTGCTTGAGCCGTACGAGGCGAAAACTTCTTATACGTTTCTAGGGGGGGAGTATTATTCATCTACATCTATCCCAATGGGTGGTTTATCGAATCGTTGCAATTGATGTTCGATCCCGAAGAGAAGGAAGAGATCTTCGGAAAGTGGGTTTTTATGATCCGATAAAGAATCAAACTTATTTAAATGTTCCCGCTATTCTATATTTCCTTGAAAAGGGCGCTCAACCTACGGGAACTGTTCATGATATTTCAAAGAAGGCGGGAGTTTTTATGGAACTTTCCTTTAATCAACAGATGAAATTAAATTAATGAAATAAAAAAAAAGGGGGAGGGGGATGACTTGTATATAACTTTGTATAAACTTTTCTATATTACTCCCCCTCTTTTGTTCTATTCCTACCCATTTATTATTACTACCACAAGATGTTGTCGTCTATAACGACAACATCTTCTTTTTTTATTTTAGTAAGATAAATTCATATAAGACAGATAAATAGAAAAAATAAGACAGATAAATAGAAAAAAAAGAAAGTGAATAAATGAAGTAGTTGGATCTATAAATAGAAAATTTTATATTATTGCTAATTCAATCAATAATGGTTGGTTTTCGTTGAAACTTTAACTTTCTTTTTTTTTTTTATGAACTGAACAAATCAAATAAAAAAAACATGGTATTTAAGCTTGCTTTTTTTACTTATATTGATTGAGTAAACCCAAGCAATATTTTTTTATACTTCTCTCCGAATTTTTTTTACACCTATACTTTTTTGTATCTATCTTTATTATTTATGCAGTGTCAATTCAATACAAGTCATTCGTTTTTTTTTATTTGATTTTGATTATAGTTATAGTAATTCAATAAAATATTGAATTTAATAATAAAATATTGTTGAATTAAATAGAGAATATTGAATCATTTTGTATTTTAATTTATGGTTTTCTACATTATGTTCTTTTCTCAACATTCATATTGACAACAGTATATCAAACAAATATAATCCGATCGTGAATAAATGTATCTATTTCTCTGTTCTATAGACTTGGTTTTTTTTTTACTTTTTTCAAACGATGGGTTCATTGGATTTGCTGGGATACAAGAAGTCTTTCTTTTTTTTTAATAAAAAAAATGGATAAGATAATAATGTATAACATACGAATAAAATCTGTGGTAGTCGATCAATTTACATTTGATTTATATTTTTATCTTAATCTATCTTCTTATTTTAGACGTCATTGTATTTGCATCTGATCTGTTCATTTTTATGTTCAGAATCGCTTAGAAATATTTTTTCTATTTTAATATTTTGATTGCGTTGTGTAATTCAATCTCTTTTTTGATTCCGATTGGATCTATACATTTTGATTCGGGTTGCTAACTCAACGGTAGAGTACTCGGCTTTTAAGTGCGACTAGCATTTTTTACACATTTGTATGAAGTAACGGATTCGTCGATACCATCGGTAGAGCTTTGTAAGACCGCGACTGATCCTGAAAGGAAGGAATGGAAAAAGCAGCATGTCGCATTAATGGAGAATTTTGAGAATATTTTATTCGTATCTTATCGGATCGATACAAAATCTTGTTTGAATTCTTGACGCGAAAAAAAAAATAAAAAAAGATTAAAGTTGGATTAAGTGAATAAATGGATAGAGCCCCTTGGCTCCAATTCTAGGGAAACAAAAAAAAGCAACGAGTTTATGTTCTTAATTTGAATAATTACCCGATCTAATTAAACGTTAAAAATATATTAGTGCTTGATACGGGAAATGTTTTTACCATAAGTAGATTATCGATTTTTTTTAATCCTAATTATTAGTAGATATTCTCCATTAGAGTGTGGGGATGAATGTGTAGAAAAGCAGTATATTGATAAAAATCTTTTTTTTTCCAAAATCAAAAGAGCGATTGGGTTGAAAAAATAAAGGATTTCTAACCATCTTGTTATCCTATAATGAACATAAACCGATTTAATTAGATTTTCATTAGATGGAAAAAGAAAGGATAAAGAGTCCGTTGATAAGTCTTATCTGTTTCCGGGGTATCTATCTAGTCTTTTCTTAAATATCCTGTTTTGACTGTATCGTACTATGTGTCATTTAATAACCCAAGAAATCAAATCTCCTATCCCGGGTTTCAATCTAATTTTAAATAAATGGAGGAATTAAAAGGATATTTAGAACTAGATAGATTTAGGCAACATGACTTCCTATACCCACTTATCTTTCGGGAGTATATTTATGCACTTGTTCATGATCATGGTTTAAATAGATCTATTTTGTTGGAAAATGTAGCTTATGATAATAAATCTAGTTTACTGATTGTAAAACGTTTAATTACGCGAATGTATCAACAGAATCATTTGCGGATTTCCACTAATGATTCTAACCAAAATCCATTTTTAGGATACAACAAGAATTTGTACTCTCAAATTATATCAGAAGGATTTGCAGTCATTGCGGAAATTCCATTTTCTTTACGATTAATATCTTCCTTAGAAGGGGCACAAATCGTAAGATCTTACCATTTTCGATCCATTCATTCAATATTTCCTTTTTTAGAGAACAAATTCCCACATTTAAATTATGTGGCAGATGTACTAATACCCTACCCCATCCATCTGGAAATCTTGATTCAAACCCTTCGCTACCGGGTGAAAGATGCCTCCTCTTTGCATTTATTGCGGTTCTTTCTTCATGAGTATTCGAATTGGAATATTGTTATTATTCCAAATAAAGCTATTTCTTTTTTTTCAAAAAGTAATTCAAGATTATTGTTATTCTTATATAATTCTCATATATGTGAATACGAATCTGTCTTCCTTTTTCTCCGTAAACAATCTTCTCATTTACGATTAACATCTTCTGGAGTCCTTTTTGAGCGAATTTATTTACATAGAAAAATAATAAAACATCTTGTCGAAGTCTTTGCTAATGATTTTCCGGGCATCCTATGTTTCCTGAAAGATCCTTTCATTCATTATGTTAGATATCAAGGAAAATCAATTCTGGCTTCAAAAGATACGCCTCTTCTGATGAATAAATGGAAATATTACCTTGTCAATTTATGGGAATGTCATTTTTATGTGTGGTTTCACTTGGGAAGA